AACGCCAACACTATTTGATTCCAAATTCAAAGCAATACCTAAAGTACCTTCTTCAAATTCTACTAATTCCCCTGCCATTACTTGATGAAGACCACAAACACGAGCAATTCCGTCACCCACTCGAAGTACCGTGCCGGTATCCGTAACCTTTACTTCTATTTTATATAGTTCAATACGTTGGCGGATAATATTATTAATTTCGTCGGCTCCAAGGTTTTCCATTAGCGTCTATTAATTCTTTTTCGGAAGCAAAGAAAAAAAAAAATAATGCCTAAATTCTAAACTAAAATAAAAGGGCTATTCTTCCATAACCCCGAGAATGCCAATATTAGCACTGATGGTACGAAAATGTAACTCACTATTCAAACAACTATTCAGAGTACCTAGAGCTCCTTGTAAGGCTTGTTGGAAAACTCGTTGTCGGACTTGATTAATCGCTCTTTGTTGTTCAAAAAGAAGGGTTTCATTTTTGTTATTTTCTAATCGTTCCAAACTATCACAAGTGGCATTAATCAAATTTTCTTTTTCTTGTTCTATCTCGGAATATTCATTCACTCGATATTCATTTACTTTCATTTCCACTTTACGTAAGCGTGCACGGGCTTTTTCGAGCTGCTCAATAGCTTCTTTACGTAATTCTTCTGAATTTCGAATAGTACTCAAGATCCTCTGTTTTCGATTATCTAATAAATCATTTAATGAAAGTAGATTTTGTTACCATTAATTTCACAACTTACATGATCTCTTCCCGAACCAAACATGAACCTTTCAATTCATTTGGCTCTAACGCTTCATTTTTTAATTTATGGGCATTCCATATATTTTAATGTAATGAGCCTACCCTCTCTTTTCTGTTCGTATTCAAAGATATCAAAAATTATCTTATATAAGACCAGAGTTTATTCGGAGGACTCTTCTGACCAGACAAAAAATCTATAATTGTCAGCAAAGTTGTTTCTTTATTCTTTATTTGTATTTGTTTTATTTATTATTAATTATATTTTTTTTATTTAATTATTTTTTAGATTTAGTTTTTTAGTTTTATTTATTCAATATTCCTTCAATATAATATTGAAATCCAAAAATTCTCATTCTATACATAGGTTGTCGATTCAGCATTGGATAAAAAAAGGGGGTGCCTTTTTCCTTAGGAAATGGTTCAAATTATTTTATCGATATGAGTGTTCTATATCGGATAAATTAGCAACTATGCATTTTTGATTTTTAAACCATTTTAGTACTAACATAGTGGTAGAAAGAGTACCATATTTGTTGTGCCTGGACTTCAAACAGTTTAGCTTTAACCATGTTAAGGGTCCAACATTATTGGTTGATAGAGAATCAAAGTTAATTTACCAATGAATTACGAAATGCTATGGTTCTTACATATGATTACTTAATGTATTCAGAAGTAATTCGTCGAGATCATGCACTTTTTTTATCCTATTTATTTTATCCTTTTTTAAAAAAATAAAATAATAAAAAAAAAAATAAAGTGCAGCCGGGCGGATCCAACCTATTTTTGAAATACACAACTCGCACACACTCCCTTTCCAAAATAAATCAATACACCAAGTACTACGCTTAGATTTATTGGATTTGTTGCTAAAATATCGGTATTAAACCCAAAACCCCCGGCGGATGGCCAGTGGCCCAAGGAAACGAAAGAATCGGTTACACTTTTCATATACTCTCCTCTTATAGATAGGACTAACAAAGAACAGAGTTCTTTTTGTATCACTTCGCCCTCCCCTTTTTGGTTGATTTCCTTTTTTTATGGGAATAGATTTATTTGACTTAATTTATTTATTATTTTTAATTATTTTAATTAAATCTTATCATTTTATTCTAATTAAAATTAAAGTTTCCAAGAAAATATTTATTGGGTTGGGTTCGGTCCTGGGTATTATGCCAATTGCAAAATACCTCATTTGTTGCGTTGCAACGCATCCTAAAAAAAAGGTTTCCATTATACTAAGAACTAAAAACGGGAAGGAAGAAAGCGAGAGGATCCGCTAATTACTAATCCTAAAATCCCAGAGGTATTCTCTCAATGAATAAGTAATTGTTAGAGTGAAATGTTGATATAATTCGAAGAAACAAATGGCAAGTCTAAGTCAAAACAAAGTACATTACGTACTTTTCTTCTAGAATTAAACAAATGGATTCGCAAATAAAAGTGCTAATGCCACAACCAGTCCGTAAATTGTTAAAGCTTCCATAAAAGCCAGACTTAGCAATAAAGTACCTCGTATTTTACCCTCTGCTTCTGGCTGTCTCGAAATACCTTCTAGAGCTTGACCCGCAGCAGTACCTTGACCAATCCCAGGTCCAATAGAAGCAAGCCCTACGGCCAATCCAGCAGCAATAACAGAAGCGGCAGAAATCAGTGGATTCATGGTAAGTTCCTCGCACAAAAAAAAAAAAAAGAAATGGTTAATGATACAATCAACCAATTAATCATCAGAAATACTTCGAAATCTCGTTTTTAGTTCTTATACATGATGAAGTTTTTCTAAATCTATATGCATATGATTCTAGTCATTGCATTTCTTTATTCTAAACCCATTTTTCATTCAACTCTCCATTCTTTATTCTTCTACATCCTTGAGTTCAGAGTTCATCTGTTTATTTGTTCAATCCCCAATCACAGACAAGGCAGAAGGACTTTCTATTGGAATCCCATCTAAGTGCAGTGAACTGTGAAATGAAAAATAAATAATAAGATATAATCACTCACTATAACTAGTGAATTTCTAATATCACATATACATTTGTTTCTTCCATAACGTAAACCACCTGTTGAATAGTATTCTAGAATTTTTCATATGCGGGGGCTGGACAGACTTATAATTATTTATTACATATGCCCTCGTTTTCCTAAGCTTTTTATTTAGTCTTACGTCGTAAAAAGATAACAATTCTTATTCAAATTCAAATTTTAAATTGTAATTAACTAAACAAATATAAATAACTAAACAAAACAAAAACAAATAAAATATAAATACAATATAAATTTTAAAATGGGAGAAGTCTATAAATACCAAAATCTTAGGCTTTTTCCTAAGATTTTTTTACAATTAAATAATATCGTACATCTTTCCTGCTACGACTCTATGCCATATATCAATTTTTTATTTATTATAGTTCCTCGGTAAGTCGATTATATTAAATTGAACTCCTGGGATAAGGTTGAAAAAAAAAAACAATTTAGAAAGCTAGTCAATGATGACCCTCCATGGATTCACCTATATAAGCCGCGGCTAAAGTTGCAAAAATAAGAGCCTGAATACCGCTTGTGAATAATCCAAGAAACATGACGGGTATAGGAACTACTGAAGGTACTAAAGAAACAAGAACAACAACTACTAATTCATCAGCCAATATATTTCCGAACAGTCGGAAACTAAGTGATAAAGGTTTTGTGAAATCTTCTAGGATGTTAATTGGTAAAAGTATTGGGGTTGGTTGAATGTATTTCCCAAAATAACTCAAACCTTTTTTTGCAAGACCCGCATAGAAATATGCCATTGACGTGGGTAAAGCTAAAGCAACAGTAGTGTTTATATCATTTGTGGGCGCAGCTAACTCCCCATGAGGTAATTGTATGATTTTCCGAGGTAAAAGAGCACCTGACCAGTTAGAAACAAAAATAAATAAGAACATAGTTCCAATAAAGGGAACCCAAGGACCATATTCTTCTCCAATCTGAGTTTGACTCAAGTCCCGAATGAATTCAAGGATATATTCGAAGAAATTCTGACCGTCGGCCGGAATGGTTTGTGGATTTCGAACAGCTATGGTAACTGAACCCAATAAGATGGCAATTACGACCCAAGAAGTGATAAGTACTTGGGCATGGACTTGTAAACCTCCTATTTGCCAATATAAATGTTGGCCTACTTCTACACCCGATATATCATATATACCTTTGAGTGTGTTAATGGAACATGGTATAACATTCATATTGTCCTCTGACAGAAATTGAACTTAAAAAAAAATTATTTTGATTCAACCATCTCTTTCTTAACTGACTCACTTTAATCATTAATCGTATATCTAGGATACTAAGTAATCACACAATATCCCCAGTCCGAGTACTTTTTTTTTTATTTTTTATCTTTTTTTTTTTTGAAATCCAGGAATAGCCAATAAATAAAATCTATGGAGTTTCCCGAAATAATTGACTTATCTATCTTATTATTATTAATCATAATCAATGATTTTTTATATAACTAGAACGACGATTTTTTATATAACTAGAACGACGATTTTTTATATAACTAGAACGACGATTTTTTATATAACTAGAACGACCTTCGCAAATTGCGGATACTAATTTGTTAAGAATCCATATGATTGAAGCCGTATTGTCATCGTTGGCTGGAATCGGAATATCTGCAAGATCTGGGTCACAATTTGTATCGATTAAACAAATCGTCGGAATCCCCAAAATGACACATTCTCGAAGAGCTTTACTTTCTCTTCGCTGATCAAGGCTAATTAAAATATTGGGTAACCTTGTCATATATTTGATCCCACCCAAATCTTTTTGCAAGGCGGATAATTGTCTATTCAAGATTGCTGCATCCCTTTTGGGGAGACGGTTAAATATCCCCATCTTTTGTCCGGCTCTTAAATACTTGAACTTACGAAGTTTCATTTTCGTAGTGGACCAATTCGTTAACGTACCACGAAGCCATGCTTTATTAACATAATGGCACCGAGCCTTTATTGCAGCGTATGGTACTAAACGAGCTATTTCAGGGTTTGTACCAACGATTAAAAAGTGTTTTCCTTTACTTGCTGCATCAAAAACTAAATCACAAGCCTCTGATAAAAAACGCGCAGTTATCGCAAGATTTGTAATATGAGTACCTTTACGTTCTGCGGCGATGAAAGGTGCCATTCTAGGATTCCATTTCTTAGTATCATGACCAAAATGAATTCCTGCTTCTATCATTTCTTGCAAATTAATGTTCCAATATCTTCTTGTCATTTTTCCCCATACTTGCTCTTTGTTTTTTTTTTAACAAAGAGACAAGGTATCTGAAATAAATAATTGTTCCGATGGAACTTTCTACCGAGGATTGACCGTTGATACACGATCAAAACCATTAATTCCTTTTAATTTAATTCATTATGATCTTTATTATCAAATAATAAAATTGGACCAGATAATTAAATTAGAATTAATAAAAAAATGAGTCTCCTTTTAGGAATCATTAAATTGTGTATTGTTCTGATGTCTCATGGAAATTGTTTGGGATGCAAGCAAGAACTAAAAAATTCTCTATGGTGAAATAAGATATCTCTCGTCTTTCCTTCAAACTTTTTGATTTCCAAATGAATGTTTTTGTGTTGCCTTGAACGATGCACTAATTTTTTTAATCCGGTACCAGCAGGTATAATTCCACTCAGGACAACATTTTCTTTCAGGCCTTTCAACCAATCAACACGACCCCGTAGAGCAGCCTTTGATAAAACTCGAACAGTTTCTTGAAAACTGGCTTCGGATATGAAACTTTGAGTATTAAGAGATGCCTTCGTTATTCCCAATAAGATTGCTCGATAACGGATCGCTTCATTCAAAACGCGCCCTGCTCGTTCCGCTCTCAACAATCCGATTAGTTCTCCGGGTGAAAAAACATTAGACATTCCATCTTCTGAAACCAACACTTTTGATGTTACTTGACGGACAATAATCTCTATATGTCTATCATGGATCTGTACCCCCTGAGATCGATAAACCTTTTGGATCTTATTAACCAAGGAGATACGGCTTTGAGCGATGGTTAGCTCCGCGCTAATCAAGAATCCCCAAGGGATTCCAAGAATTTTTGGTATACATTCATTCCAACATTTAACCCTATCTTCGAGATTTTTTGATATTGAATCAATTGAACGCACTTCGAACACTTGTTCCACTTTTGGAAGACCTTGCGTTATGTCACCAGATATTGATTTTTCATATATATATGAAACTAATATATCCCCTTTGTGAAAGATTTCTCCATAATGACCATAAACCTTTGTTCCTGGAGTAGCCAAATAGGGCTTGGCCGATCTTATTACTAAGTAATCAACATGAACAATTAGAACTTGACCAGATTTTTTCTGTAATCCGTATTTGAATAGACATACATTTTCACAAAAAAATTGTCCAAGGCTAATAATTGTGGACGTCTCATCACAAAAATCGTGGTGAAGAAAACGCCAATTTAAATCGAATGGATTAAAAATGATGTTACTGCACGGATCGGGATTATAAATCCCCCTATTTTCATCTATTAAAAAATATTTAAGTACTTGGAAAGTCTGACTAAATTTGTTAAGTAATAAATATTTCTTTAACAGAATCTGATTATAAGTTACTAAATGACAAGATGAATAAAAATTCGCAATTTTGAGTACTACTGTACCTAAGGGGCCTAACGAATTCCTAATTGGAATTCTAGGATCCGCTTTAATTGATTCTTTTGTCGCATTGTTATATTTCAAACCATTGAATGGACCAATTCGAGAATAGTTGGATGATAACAAAATTTTCAAAGATTCGCATTCCTTTTTTTGATTCAACAACGTACCACTAGTGCCTTTATGTTTGGTAAGTGATTGAATCTTTGCCTTGGAATAAAAAGGATTAATATTGGTGTAATCCAATCTATTATGGTTAATCAATCCTGAGCCCCCCGTACAATTTCTTTTTCCGGTATACGAAATAGGGGACTTGACTAACTCAATTCTTATGAAATCGCAAATTAGATCATTTGTCCTTATTTCAACAAAAGAAGCATGAAACCCCTCTATAGAACCATTTTGTTCTTGGTTCCAATCCAATACTAAGCAAGTCCGAACGCTTGTGTAATAAATTCCTCGAATTGGCTTGCCATTTCCATAAAGGATATAATTGACAACTCTAAGTTGGACATTATCCCTTTCCTCCTGCAAAAGATCCTGGGGGAAAAATGTTGCTAAATTGATCCCATCCACTATTTCATATGTGACTACGGGTCGAACCGAAACAAAATGCTTTTTCTTAGTAGGTGTGATCCGTTTCTTAGTAGGTGTGATCCGTTTCTTAGTAGGTGTGATCCGTTTCTTAGTAGGTGTGATCCGTTTCTTAGTAGGTGTGATCCGTTTCTTAGTAGGTGTGATCCGTTTCTTAGTAGGTGTGATCCGTTTCTTAGTAGGTGTGATCCGTTTCTTAGTAGGTGTGATCCATTCGACATAGATCCCATTTTTCAATTTTTTTGATTCCTTAGAATTTTTTTTTCCCGCTCCCGGTAGTATCAAGATGCCGCTGCGCCAGGATATCTTCTTATTTGTCTTTCCAGGAAAATGGATATCCCCAGAAAATATTTTGAGTTCAATCCTTTCTTTTTTTTTCTCCACTCGAACCAATCCACCTACTCGGCTTCTTTTATTTAAAGTGAGTGGTGTATCCACTCCAATAATACTATTGTTCCGGACCATTATCAACGAGGATCCTGGTAAGACATGTACTTCCTCGGGAATGAAATAAAATCGATCTGCTTTCGTTTGGTACTTTGGACTAAATTCTTTTGCTCCTCGATATTCAATCAAATCCCCTTTTTTGACGATTGAATTGACCTTTGCAGTCCCATATTTAGTAATCCCTGGACCGTTTCTCCGGTATCGGGGATCGTCGAAATAAGCAAGAATACTATTTCTACGTAAAATACCATTTGTGGGTATTTCAATCGAAATACCAAAACGGTGTATTAGTTCTTTCTCGCGCTTTTGATCATATTGTAATGGAATGATCAATCTATTTCTTCGCCTCTTCGCCAAAAAATAAGAATTTTCGTGGAGAATAGAAGGATATTTTAAATTCCAATGACCATTGGATATGCTTCGACCAGGTCTTGAATAATCAAGAGCCCCCCCCTTTTTTTTACTAGAAGAATCCGAACTAAACAATTTATGTCTCGCTGGATCATTAGTTACTGATAGGTCAGAGGTATATCTTTCTTCGAGAGAATTTCTTTCTTCGAGAGAAAAAGAATGAACATTTATTTGATCTTGATCCTTGTGGAGAGAAAAACAGACAATACTGGATCTGCACGTACCTACTGTTAATATCCATAAATGATTTGTTTTTAGTAATAGATGAGCATTGCTATAAGTATATTTGGATGCATGGCAGACATTAGTACTCCAGTGCATTTCTCCCTCTGATTCAGAATAAATATGTTTTAGAACCTTCTCTTTAAAATTTAAATCGGATGTTCCGGCACGAATCTCAGCAATCACTTGTTCTGATTCTACGTATTGATCATTTTGAACTAAAATCAAACTTTTGGGGAGAATATTTACATTATGTATAACATCCGGACTTTCAATAGTTACATACAGGTCTATAGAACATAGAAAAGCAGGATGTCCATGACGGGTACGTATGGGATGAACCAAATCCTCATTGAATTTGATTTTTCCATTAAAGGGAGCTCGTACATGTTCGGCAGCACTGCCCGTGAATACTCCGCCGGTATGAAAAGTTCTTAATGTTAATTGAGTCCCTGGTTCCCCAATTGACTGACCCGCAATAATACCTACAGCTTCTCCCAACTCGACTAGGTCACCGTGAGTGGGACTCCGACCATAACATAATTGACAAATCCAAGATGTACTCCTGCAAGTAAATGGACTTCGAATATATATTGGTGGTTGTGCTCGAAAGGTTATGAATCGATTGACAAGCCCAATCCCAATATCTTGATTTCGGGCGGCAATGCATCGTAGACCTATATATATATCGTCTGCTAATACACGACCAATTAGTGTTTGGATAAAATTTCGTTCCATCATCCCATTTCGAGGACTTACGGAAATACTTTGAATAGTACCACAATCCATTCTGCGTACAACAATGTGTTGAACTACTTCAACAAGTCTACGTGTGAGGTATCCAGCATCTGATGTTCGTACAGCAGTATCTATAACTCCTTTACGGGCTCCATAGCAAGAAATTATATATTCCGTCAAAGAAAGTCCTTCACATAAATTGCTTTGAATGGGTAAATCAATCATTTGTCCTTGGGGATCCGACATTAATCCTCTCATACCTACTAATTGGTGTACCTGAGATGCATTTCCTCTAGCTCCCGAAAAGGACATTAAATGGACTGAATTAGAGGGATCAATCATCCGAAAATTAGGATTCATTTCTTGTCTCAAATATTGGCTGGTAGCATACCATATTTCAATGGATTGACGTAATTTTTCTACCGCGTGTACATTCCCACAATGATAGTGTCTTTCCAAAATTAAACTTTGTTGTTCAACATCTTGGACTAACCACCCCTTAGAAGGTATTGTTAAAAGATCATCAATTCCTAATGAAATAGATGTAACAGTGGCTTGTTGGAAACCCAAAGTTTTAACTTGATCCAAGATGTGTGATGTATATGCCATCCCGAAGTGATTTATTAATCTGCTAATAAGTCGTTTCATGGCAGCTCCATCTATCACTTTATTGTGAAAGACCAGATCGTCCCATTCTGGCATAAGTACCTCCCTATTCTGCTGAGTAGGATTCTACAACGGATCTAAGTCAGTGATTTGAAAACTTCCTTCCCTCAATCTTGATTCACGTAGAAATTCAGGAATTATGATATCAGTAAAGCCATAACCAAATTCTCATGAGTATCGCCTAATTACTTAGTTTAGCTAGCAGACTCGGCTCGACAAAACCCCTGTATGGCTTCTTCTATTTCTCGATAAAAAGAAATATGACCAACAGTGGTTCGAATGTATATACAATGGGTTTCTTTTTTTACACTTCTTACTATTAAACAGTGTCTATAAATTTCATGATAGGTACCAAAAGATTCATATTGAACTTCGATGGGAACTTCAACTTCCCTTGAGCCAATAATGACACGTTGATCTAGTCGCCATCGAAGCCACAAAGGACTATCTAAATGGATTTGTTTTCGACGATAAGCTCCAAGTGCATCATAGGAACTACAAAAATATGGTTCCTTCTCTTTCGTATACTGATAATTATTATTGCCAACAGTTTGATTTTGATCGTTTTTGCAATTAGATAAATTATACCTATTTGCACAAATACCTCGGCGATTCCCGATCGTTAATACATAGAGTCCAATTAGCATATCTTGAGTTGGTACACAAATGGGATCCCCAATAGCTGGAGACAAGAGATTCATATGAGAAAACATAAGTAAACGAGCCTCAGCTTGAGCTTCTAAAGATAAAGGTACATGAACAGCCATTTGATCCCCATCAAAGTCTGCATTAAAGCCCTTACAAACTAATGGATGTAAACATATAGCACGCCCCTCCACTAAAATGGGTTGGAACGCCTGTATGCCCAATCTATGCAAGGTAGGTGCTCTATTCAGCAATACAGGATGTCCCTGTATGACTTCTTGAAGTATCTCCCATACAATGGGTTCTTTTTCTCGGATTTTACTTTTAGCAATCCCTATGTTGGAAGCAACGTGTTGTCTGATTAGACCACGAATTACAAATATCTGGAAAAGTTCCATTGCTAATTCTCGAGGTAATCCACATTGATGTAATGAAAGTGAAGGGCCCACAACAATGACAGAACGCCCCGAATAATCGACCCGTTTACCAAGCAAGGTCTCGCGGAATCTTCCCTCTTTGCCTTCAATTATATCTGAAAATGATTTGTAAACTTTATTATGACCATCCCACCTTGGTTGTCCGTGAATACCATTAACAAGAAGTATATCTACGGCTTCTTGTAACAATCTCTCCTGACACCTTATTAAATCCCCCGGTGCATATAAATTTCTTGTTAATAGATTAATAAGAGCATTGTTCCGAATGATAACTCTTCTATAGAGTTCATTAATATCCGAACTCATTAAATTACCCCCATCTATCTGAATGATGGGTCTTAACTCAGGAGGAAGAACTGGTAATAGGCACAAAACCATCCGTTCTGGTTCTACATTTGTTCGAATAAAATGTTTAGCTAATCTCATGCGTCTAACCAAAAAATTCATTCTTCTTTGAATTATTATACCTTCCTCTTCATCCTCGGTGTCCTCTTTTTTTTTTGCTAATTCCTTCCATTCTATCAATGAATTCTCTGTAATAATTCGCAAATCCGAATCGGCTAATAGTTCTCTGATAGCATCTGCTCCAGTAGATATTTCTCTATTTCGAAATGTCTTGAAGCTTTGAATAGTAAAAAAAAACGGGATGTTGTATTTCAAGGATTGGATTTCATATTCGAATGAACCTCGTAATCGTAAGAAAGTAGGTTTTTTAGCTGTAGCAGGCCTACCAAAAGAAAAATCGAGATAGGTTCCTATAGATTCCCCCCTTCAAAATCGGACGTGAGGGTTTCCTCTCATCCGGCTCAAGTAGTTAAATCAAATAAAGAAAGGGGTTCTTTCTTATTTTTTTTGTTTGATAAAACCCCAAACTACTCTACTCCTTACTCAAGTTCTCAGTAAAGACAAACCAATATTTCATTGATTCATTCTTCATTTGACACTTTAAATTTCTGAATTACTTATTCAATTACGACATAATAAATAAAATGTCAAATTTTTGAGTAGTCTACTTCCCCTCGAATGATGAATCCCTTTTTGAAAGGAATACTTTTGAACTCGTAAGGGATTTACTTGTTGATATATTGTTCTATTCGATCTTTTAGGTCCCTACTCACCTCGATGGTTATGCCATGCTTCCTTTGAAGCATATATGCGATAGATAAACTCCTGTAACCATGCTATATTTGCTTACTTGAACAGAATCTCTCTCTCTAAAAAAAAATAGAATGGCTAATTCCACAAAAAAGTTTTTTTTTTTCACGAGGTATAACTAGCAATTCTTATTTATCTATTACAGAATCGACCATGGATCAATTCCCCTTTCATTTGGAAGTATTGACAATACACCCATAATTCTGAGCTTCATGTTACTCGTCCCAATATACATGTCAAACTAGGGGCATCCCAATCAGATTGAATGGGATGACAGTTTCTCAGTCCGAATCTGTAAAATGATAATTTCGATCAAATCACACATCGCCGTATACTAGGCCTTCTAATTTCTTAAGTGGTTTATCTAAAAGATTCGCGATATAACTAGGAAGGCGTTTCAAATACCACGCATGAGTCACTGGACATGCGAGTTTTATGTATCCCATTTGATATCTTCGTACACGAGAATCAACAAATTCGACCCCACATTGTTCACAAAATTTTTTGTCTTCCTTTTCAGCTCCGATCACTCGATAATTTCCACAAGCACAAATTCCACTTTTTATAGGTCCAAAGATTCTTTCACAAAACAATCCGTCTTTTTCTGGTTTATTGGTTTTGTAATGAAAAGTGCAGGGTTTTGTTACCTCTCCGACTACCTCCCCATTAGGTAGAATTTTGTTAGCCCAAGTACTTATTTGTTGAGGAGAAACTGGTCCAATTCGAAGTTGTTGATGTTTATACCGGTCAATCATAATCATATAATAGAAATTTTGATTCATTCAGATCAAACTTCCTTCCTATTAATCTGTAAGTTTTTCTCAGATACAAGGAAATGATTCAGTTCCAGAGCCAAAGATCGTAATTCTCGAACAAGCAATCGAAAAGATTCTGGGGCATCCTCAGGATACGATATTGTTCCTCCCCTAATCGTAGTACCAAGTACTTCCTGACGAGCTCTAATATGATCAGATTTATAAGTAAGCATTTCTTGTAAAATATGAGCAACACCAAATCCCTCTAAAGCCCAAACTTCCATTTCTCCCACTCGTTGTCCCCCTTGTTTGGCCCTTCCTCTAAGGGGTTGTTGTGTAACAAGTGCGTAATGTCCACTGGAGCGTCCATGGATTTTATCATCAACTTGATGAATTAATTTAAGTATATAGGACTTTCCTATTAGAACAGGTTGTTCAAAAGTATCTCCGGTTCTTCCATCAAATATTTGACTTTTTCCCGGATATTCGGGTTCAAATACCCATGGATTTTTTGTTTGCTTACTGGCTTCATATAATTCCGAAAACACTAGTTTTCTCGAAGCCTCTTGCTCATATCTCTCATCAAAGGGGGCTATTCTATAATGTCTATTTAAAAGATCTCCCGCTAACCCGAGCGAACATTCAAATATCTGTCCCACATTCATTCGTGAGGGTACTCCTAAGGGGCTGAAGACCATATCAACCGGTGTTCCATCTTGTAAATAGGGCATATCTTGTCTAGGCAAAATTTTTGAAATAATACCCTTATTCCCATGTCTTCCAGCCACTTTATCACCCACTTTGATTTCACGTTTCTGTGAAATATATACACGAATCATTTCTGGGTTATAATCGGAATCCCCCTTTTGCTGGATCCATCTCACATCAACAACTCGGCCCCTTCCACCTATAGGTAATTTTAGAGAAGTTTCCTTTGCAGTGGATACCTGAATGCCAAGTATGGCTCGTAATAATCTATCTTCTGGGGCATACGACGATTCGTTCACTGTCTGAGGCGTTAATTTACCTACTAAAATATCACCTGTTTCCACCCAAGATCCCAGCATCACGATTCCATTTCTGTCTAAATTGCGGAGTAAATGAGCCTCTAAATGTGGTATTTCATTAGTAATTCTTTCAGGGCCCTGACTTGTCATATAAATTTCAATTTCATATTTTCGGATGTGAAAAGAAGTATAAATATCACTATATACCAAACGCTCACTAATGAGTACCGCATCTTCAAAATTGTAGCCTTCCCATGGCATATAAGCTACTAATACATTTTTTCCCAAAGCGAGTTCTCCACCAACGGTAGCCGCACCGTCCGCTAAAATTTGTCCCCTTTTAATGTATTTACCCCGCTGAACCTGAGGTTTTTGGTGCATACAAGTGTTTTTGTTGGAACGTTGATACATAACTAATGGAATATTTATAGTGTTTCCATTACCCGAGAAAACAATTTGGTGAGTATCAGTAGAAATGACCTTTCCCTTGTGTTCGGCTATAATTGAAACCGACGAATCTAGAGCCGCTTGACCTTCCAGTCCGGTTCCGACAATGCACTTCTCGGACCGAGAAAGCGGAACTGCTTGACGCTGCATATTAGAACTCATTAAAGCCCTATTCGCATCATTATGCTCAATAAAAGGAATGAGTGAGGCTCCAATAGAAAAATATTGGAAGGGAAAAATGCTTCGAAGATTAATCTGCTCCCATGCAATAGTCAGGAATTCTTGACGGTATCGGGCCGGAACACCCTGTTCTTCCTGAATACCCCGATTCAAGGCCAAAGAATTTCCTAACGCTACCATATAATATTCATCTCTACTTGGTGATAAATAAACCATCTGTCCCTCTTTTTCTTTTAATCTTTCAGATATTTTATAAAACGGACTCTCTATGGATCCCCAATGACTAATCCTCGCATGAATAGTTAAGGATCCAACAAGTCCAACTTTGATTCCTTCGGAGGTGTCGATTGGGCAAATACGTCCATAGTAACTAGGATGGATATCTCGCATCTGAAAACTAGCAGTTTGCGCTGTCAACCCTCCAGGACCTAAATGACTCAATTTTCGCCCGTGAACGATTTGTGCCAATGGATTAGTTTGATCGAAAACTTGAGATAAAGGGTGTAGGCCGAAAAATGATTCATAAGTGGTTGTTAATGAAGTTGAAGTTACCAAATTTTGAGGAGTTGGTATCAATTTATACTTGATTGCTTCAGATATAGTTTCTCGAACCGCATTTTCTAAACGAGCAAGAGCCAATCCGAATTGATCCTGCAATAGATCTGCTACAGAACGAATACGTTTATTTTTCAAGTGATTCATATCGTCAAGTGTACCCATTCCAAATTTCATTCCGATCAAATGATCCACAGCAGCCAATACATCTCGTGGTAACAAAAATGTATTGTTCTGAGGTATATCAAGATTCAATCTCCGGTTGATATTTCGCCGACCAATTCTTCCTAATTCACATCTTTGTTGAAAAAATTTCTTTTGTAATTCAAAGGACTCAGGAATTACCGGATCCCCATCTACACAAGCAAATTGTTCATAAAACTCCAGAATAGCATTTTCTTTTGGCTCGATCGAAAAGAAAATTTCAGGATAACAAACATTATCTAGAATTTCTTTGAAATTCAAACCCATAGCTGATAATAGAACTAGAATAGATATTTTTTGTTTCCTACTCACACGGGCCCATAGACTTCCTTTTCCATCAATTTCTAATTCTGATCTTCCTCCCCAATCTGATATTATGGTGCTGATATAGACAGAAAATCCTTTATGGTCCAATTCTGAACGGTAGTAAATGCCGGGACTTTGCAATATTTGATTAATCACAATTCTGTAAATTCCATTTACTATAAAGGCTCCCCAGGAATTCATTAGAGGAATGTTTCCAATAAATACCGTTTGTTTTTTCATATCTCTATCGTTTTTCAAAATTAATCCCGCAAGTACATATAATTCAGAAGAATACGTGAGTGATTCATACACAGCATCTCTTTCTTTTATCAAAGGTTCTACCAATTGATATGTTTCCACAAATAATTTAAATTCAATTTCTTGATCTGTATCTTCAATTTTTGGAAACTTATTAAATTCTTCCATTAAGCCCTGATTAATAAACCTACAAAATCCCTCAAATTGAATCTGAATAAATCCAGGTATTGTGAACATACCCTCATTTTCATCTCGGAGCATTTTAATCTGAAGTTCCCTGTTTATCGAAAAATCCCATTATTGGCTTACCCTTTCATCGATCCATATGGATCGATCTAGCAATGATGGAATATATATTCTGTTTACTGAATTACATAAAATTTTAGACAACTCCATCATATATGTATTTCATACATATGAACAGAGATGAGAATGAGAGGGTGAATAAAACAAAGAGAATTTTTTTGACTCGAATGAATTTGCGAAAGATACAAATGGAAATAAATTGAGAAATTCCTGGAAAAAAATTATGCCACTTAGTAGACTTGACTTATGAAGTCTCGTATGGAATATCCAAATTGATCCTTATTATTTATGACGATCAGATTGAGTACAAAAAGTGGATTCGGGATTTAATCGACTCTCCGGGAATGAGATAAAGACAGAATAATCAGGAGCAGTATAGAGTTTACTTTGATTTTAACACTTCATACTCAACAAATGATTAGCGGATCTTTTTTTTATAGCAGAATTCTTTTTTTTTATAGTAGAATTTATAGAATATGATTGTCGAAGTGCATAATATAATACAATATAATATAATATAATAGGAGTGAGTTGTATTTATTAAGTACATGCCAATATAGTTATATAGCTATCTGTATATTTCATCTTTTATTTCCACTCGGGGCAACACAGGTCGTGCCATATCATAATTGCTCTTCTCTATTCACTGAATAATTAAAGCACGATCATTCTATTCTCTCTAGAAATACATAGAGAAGATACCTGATTCGGTATCTGTTAACAATTTCTGTTCTGGGGTTTACATTTACATATATTTACATATATACATAATTGTTGTTATAATTGAAAAAAAAAAAAAGATTGATTATTGAAAGAATGAAATTATATATATTTTTTATATTTTTTTATTTATATTGATACTATATATATTGATACTGATTAGTAGTAAATTAAATCAATTTGATTTTTTTTCATTAAATTAAAGAAATACAATTTCAAATTTCAAAATCGTTCATTAATTCAAAGTTAATAGTATAGTTAATGGTTCAATTTGCCCTGAATTTTTTAGTCATAAATTCATTTTTTTTACTCTTTTTTTTTTTTTTGAAAAGAAAGGAAAAGTTTCTAAATGGTATGTATAAATATGTATGAAGATACAATCAATTGAAGAAAATGATCTCAATTAGATCCAATAAAAAAGAGGAATTTTTCTTTAGAAAAGGATAAGTACAACGGAATTCAGGATCCAAATCAAATAGGAAAGAAACAAACGGCTCAGTCAGTAATCCCCCCAAAAATTAGGAAAAGTTTAGGAATAAGTATAATATAATTTCAAATTTCTATCCATTTCTATTGTTTTGGCGGCATGGCCAAGTGGTAAGGCGGGGGACTGCAAATCCTTTATCCCCAGTTCAAATCTGGGTGTCGCCTGGTCAACAAAAAACTCGAGATTTCTTATCCTGCTGATCTAAACCCAAATCGAGACGAACCCGACAGAAACAGAGGTAAAGGCCTAGACCTTGTCAATACTTGATTTTAAGAATGATCCATAGGTTGTAGAAAAGCAAAGACTGTGACTTTTTCCTCAAAATATGGATTCTGAGTGTGGCCAAAACAAACCGACTGTATGTACTAGGCATAAGATAAATCAAATAAATATTGAGAACCAGTTCTAAACTCAAATTCAGAACTACGAGAGTAAGAGATCGGAAATATTATCTTAGTAGTCAAAGAGTCCAAAAGGACTCTCTATTTTTTTTTGCTTCTAGGATTAAAAATGGATGATAGGAAAGACTATCAAATCTTCCTAATTTAATTACTTACTCTACACTACTAAGGTAGTTAGTGTCTACTGATTCAGTATAGAATTGGATTGGATAGGCTGATGGGAAATCAATTTAGGAGTTGTGTAAAGAAATGAATAAAGATACTTTGTCTCCAAACTTATAAGAAATTCTTAGTGCTCAATCAATCAATCAATATTGATTGGCCCTTACCTTATAGAGATAGAATAAAGGTTCAAATTTTTCTTTCAGGAGATTACAAAAAAAAAAAAATGTAATATCGCACCAATTCTTTCTCAGAAAGAGAAACTGTAAGGCTTAGAGAGAATATAGGTATAGAATAGATAGTTATTTACCTTGGTGGTATATTTTGATGTATGTTTTTTTTTGCTTATGAAAAAAAGTCAACAAAGACTATTCCTACATCTTTTATTAAGATAGTTTTATTAAGATAGGAGCATTCGCTTGATATTCCAAAAGCATGTATATTGTATTTGTGCCTAATATTTACCGATTCTACCAGAAATACCATAATATAGGAACTTGTTACGAATGGATTTATCTGGAGGATTGCTTCATCAATAGCCTTAAGTCATAATTCTATTTTGACTCTGCACCATTGATTCTACTATGATTAGCGATCAATAATGGAAAAATTCTTTCATTTCATAAGAATAGGAGACATAATTCACATGGATATAGTAAGTCTCGCTTGGGCTGCTTTAATGGTAGTCTTTACATTTTCCCTTTCACTCGTAGTATGGGGGAGGAGTGGACTTTAGAAGTACTATTAATTGAGTAATCGAATTGTATCAATTGTTTAATTGATTGTTGTTTTATGAACTGTTTAAAAAAAAAATGCCTCTGTTTTCAAATTCTACTGTAATACAGTAAAATATGAATAAAAAAATACACTAATGAATAATAACCATTCGAGCAAACAATGAATGATTACCATAGTTGTATTTCGAAACTCAAATCAACGGAATACATATGATAGGATTTTTTTCCAACCAAGTTCTTCCTATTCTATTTTGATTTGTTGAACCGGTTCTTACGAGAATTACAGATATTACAATAAAAAACAAGCAACCTTTCTTTTTTCCTTTATTTGTTTCCTTCTTTCTTTACTTTTACTCTTTTACTGTTCCAAGAGAAAGTTGTTCTGCTATTACAGCGATACATACTTTCTACTGCAAGCTCTTAGTGGTTGTCCAAACAGGTCCTACGCATAAAAAATCTTGCTTGTGTTGAGCGATCTACATATCATACATTTAACATTTTAGACTTCTAGAGATTTTATTTATTTAGGCTTTATCGACTCATCTAATGTTTAAGCATAACAAATCTACTACCCCTTTTCCAGATCCGAAGAAGTTACCATAGAACTTCGTGGACGTCTGTTTATAGCTCAACCAATGACTTCTTTGGAATGGTAAAAAAAAAAAAAAGAAAAAGGATTCGTTTTCTTTTATATAATTTTATATAAAAAATACCTACACTTTTCTTTCTACATTGATTGTTTTGATCTATCTCAGGATCCTTATTTAAAATTATAAGAAGTATAGAAATTAGAATAGAACGGTTGACCTTCAATTAAATTATTATTTATTTCGGATTGATCAAAATTCATACAAATGACTGTAGCGGCAAAAAATAAATATAAATAGAATTAGAGTGCTATTTTACATATTTTATTTTTTATTTATATTTACATAAATAATGTGTACAGACGTATTGGAGATTGATCCGTGTCTATATCTGTATAAAAATTCATATAATAGATAGTCTACAATACTAGATTAAATAGTGTGGTAGAAAGATTTTTATTTATATTATATAGTTTAGTTCTTTCTACCATACCATCTCAGATACTGTCGATTCCAGTCCGATCATTTCATTTAAGACTTGGAGTTTAAATCCCTTTCTTTTCTTCAATCGAAGTAGAAGTATGAGTCAACTTAATCATTTTGACTGACTGTTTTTACATAGATGATAAGTAAAAAAGCAGTAGGAACTAGAATGAACAATGCAGTAGCAATAAATGCGAGAATATTTACTTCCATAATCTTATTGTTTTTTTTCTTCGCAATAACTCGGGATCTAATCCCATAGAGATGAGAAATTTGACTGCTGTAAATTAAATGGGATGAGTTGCATCCTAATGATACTGAATCGGATCAATGTTATGAATAACAATATATAATTTATCAAATCGACTCATCGTCGAGAATTGAATAGTATAACATAGGAAGATCTTTTATCCATACCAAGTAAAAAATGGGATTCCTGATCCTATAAAGAATCCCGCTGAATTTATCATCCTTTTCCACTCTTTTATGTAAACGGCCCTCTTCCTTATACAATATCTTTCCTTAGACTTATACAATTAATTATCTGATGAGATATCATATGACCGGTATTCCATTGGCTATAGACCCAAGTATAAGTGCAATAGAAAAAATAACGCGTTGAACTCTAAACTATTTTTGTAAATCGATACTAGTAAAAGAAGCGGAAGTTGCCGTATTTGTCTGATGATAAATGCAAAATGAAAACAAAAAAAGAAATAAAGACCCCTACATGGAATTAGATCTTGCTCCCTGCCCCCCCCCTTTTTTTCGGTCGGGGCAATAGAGAGATAAATTGATAAATTCATCGGACCGTCGGATCCTAGTTCGGGACTGACGGGGCTCGAACCCGCAGCTTCCGCCTTGACAGGGCGGTGCTCTGACCGATTGAACTACAATCCCAGCGGGATGTACAGCATACATATTCTTGTGGTATCATAAGGACATTCTATTTGCTGTGTTGTAACATATACACGAATGATATACGGATATCCACATAGAATAGATATGTACTATACTCTATCTAGTGATATAGTAAGAATAACACGGTTTAACTAGTAATCCTACGATTCTTTTTATTGCTACAAGATTGATTATCAACCTTTCAATGAGAAAAAGAAAAAACAACAAAAATTAAACTCTTTTCTTTATTCTTCCGGGCATTTCTGGAAAAGAAATTGATTATATCATACTCAAAAGCAAAGGAAAGCGGCGAATTTTTGGGCCGAGCTGGATTTGAACCAGCGTAGACATATTGTCAACGAATTTACAGTCCGTCCCCATTAACCGCTCGGGCATCGACCCAGGAAGAATCAATATCAATTATAATTATATAATATATATATATATATATATATATATATATATATATATATAATATAATTTATAATTAAAAAAAAAAATTATTAATAACTAATTAATATATATATATATATTTTATATATGATATGAATATGATATGTATGATATGGATATGATATGGATTTTCTTATAATTGATAATCTGCGATCAGCTTACTTTCGCAGTACCCTACCCCCAGGGGAATTCGAATCCCCGCTGCCTCCTTGAAAGGGAGATGTCCTGAACCGCTAGACGATAGGGGCATACCCGCCCGACCACCACCAGACTATGATCATAGTATGATCAGTTTTTCGGAATTGTCAATACAATATATAATAAATATAAGTAATGTAATAACGTAATGGTATGATTAGATCCGAAAGACTTTTCCTACTTTCACGATTCTATATAATTTTTAAAAAATTTTTATTGATTTGTTCAGATGAGACATGATTCAATCAAATTTTGTAAATCTATGTTGTATTGGTACACGTATCAATCAACTAAATCTTGTTCTGATGGATCGGTAAAATAAAAGCAAATACAATACAGAAAGTGACATCGGTCTTAAAACAATTCACTGTATTGGTATTTCTCAAAAAAAGGCATTTTACCACTTCCGACTTCACTTCTTTTCTTAAGTAAATCCAATTATTCCTGAATGAGTTCCTATGCATACATCTATCTATGTATGTAATATATGTACATATATACATATAGTAGACTCATAATGGAAAATGAATTAGTAATTCATTTTTTTAAGCCCTTTTAACTCAGTGGTAGAGTAACGCCATGGTAAGGCGTAAGTCATTGGTTCAAATCCGATAAAGGGCTTTTTCTACGAAACTCCAGTCTTCGTTTTTCAGCCGAGAGGAGAATAGAGAGATCTTGTTGATATTTGTCAAAAAGAGAATCGCCATTATAAACATAAACCACCATTATATTATAATGTAATGAGTATTATCAGTTATAGTTTATAAAGTTGTTGAACATTTATTCATTATGTTAATTAATCATTACACTTTTTAGGAGAAGTCGACCCTGTAGTGGTATAGTAGTTCTCTTCATGTTTCCTTATTCATATTTTTTTGATCCGGGGGCATAACTATTCTAGATATCTAATCTAGATTATTAATCACCAAACTAAAGTATTCCTATTTCTCCAGTATTCCAATCAAACCCATCCATCGTTAAAGTTAAAAAAAAAGTAAGTGGACCTGACCTGTTGAATCATGACTATATCGGCTATTCTGATATTCAAATTCTATAGAGATGAAATTGTAGAAGCGGACTCTTTTTTATTTTTTTTTTCCTTTTAACCATCCAAGAATTTGTCGATATTTCTGGTTTCATCTTCGGATGCTCCATAGGAATAAATTGCTATTCCTTTCCCCTGCAAAGAAAAGTTTATTTCGATAATAAATTTTTCAATCTCTTTCTTTGATTCCAGAATCAAATATTATTGTTTTGTTCCACCAATACAATAGGGAACAAATGTGATAAAGGGGCTTTCATTTCTAGTTTACCATTATTTAATATTGAATTTAGTACTTCAAATTTCATTTTGAATTTAGGGGCAGAGAAAAAAAATAAGAAATTTTTTTATCTACTGGATAGAGGTAAAGTAAAAAGATAAATATTCGAAGTTCATTTTTTTTTTTTCGACCCGCTAAAGAGGTACTCTGGCATTTGAGTCATAGGACAATTCAGGGTTCAAAAGGTTATTAAGAAAAAATAGTAATAGTAAGGACTAATCAAATCAAACTAATGGATTTACCTAGGTCGGTTTGTAGTCTAATAGAAAAGAAAAATTTGTATCTTCGAAACCCATTGGA